ATGTCATCTTCCTTATATATAAGCAAGTAAACTACCTTGAGCTGGCTGGTTATGGCGACCTATGCCACTATTGCCTGCCCTATTGGCTTCCTATCGCCTGCTATCGCCAGCCTGGAATGAAAGGGAGGGCATCAACTAGCCTACCAGAAATGCTTGACCAAACTACAATACCAAGAGTGGATCCTGCTGAAGCAATAGTTCCATCTCCGACTTCGATTTCTTTTTTGCCTTCCAAATCGAGTTTCTTGGCATAAGGACTACTTATACTTACATTTATAGAATGAAAGTGGAATTCCATCCTAAGATAAGATTTTTGCAATCCCTTCCAGGCCTACTCTTCTGACCCCTAAGATCGTTTAAACTCAGGATTGAACTATAGAGGCCGTATGGACATAGACAGAGTCAGAGTCCTCAAGAAGTATTGCAAGTCTTTCAAAGGAGGTGCTAGCATTTCTCTTCTCTAAGTCCAACTCAAAGGAGCAAGCACCTTAGACTAATGCGGATCCGACCCTTTGAGACAGGCGATGACCTTTACCAGTTGAACAAAAAGACAGGGGCGGGACGGGGCGACATATCGATATACATATTCCAGCCCGATGAGCTAAACAGAATCTCTATTTCAAGAAGCGATTCAACGAAGCCGATTGACCACTTTCCCGAGGACCCATTGATAAAGGCACTCGATTCCTATTTTATAAAGTCTCATTTCGCTTAAAAGAAAGCATTTTTCTCGACGAGCTATAGTACCGTGCAAGAGTTCAGAAGGATTATGCCTATCTCATTGAGATTTCGGATACAACAAATGAACGAGTAGACACAAGACGATTATTATACGCTATTAGAAGTTTAGACTTGAGTTCATCTAGCCATGGATTCGATCCAGCCGCTGGTGACCCTACGGCTACCTTATTTTGCCACCCTATCTCTTAAAGCTTCTATGCGACCCATGTAGCTATTTATTGGTGCCTTTGCTTCCTTTTACTATTGCTGCCATCCCTGCTATTGCTTATGGGACTGAATCAATAGAAAAAACAACTAGGTCAAGTGCTTATACCCCTTCCGCTGGGGGAACCGGGTATTCAATGGGCTATGAATCCGGATATTTACCCCTTTACGGAACTGAAACTGAGATTCAAGGATTTTAGCCGTGGGTAGCCCTTATTAGTCAAGCTTTGGCTCCCGAATGGGAACTGGATCCGTCCAAAGTGAAACTGATTCTCAATCTCAATCTGTATTTATTCAAAGTGGTTTTGTATTCGTATATGGGCGAGATAGTGCTTTTACCTTTTACTGGGTCATTAATGCATCAATGGAGTCAACTTAATCTTCCGTTTTTTTAGAAGTTGGTCGGCCTTGACGTATATATACTATACTGCAGTTCCCACCTCCGTGTGTATTGCGTCTTTGCTTCAAAGAGGGTTAACGAAAAAAAACCTTTCCTGCCGCCGAAGGAACCTGTGCCCATGCCTATGCCTCAAGTAAAAAAATAAGCTTTCGATGGGTCGGTTGTGGATAGAGAGGTAGGGATCCGTATCAGGTCGGGATGCCGCTGTTAGTGTGGTACCTCTAGGGCTGGCTGCTCTCGACCCCGGTAAACGAATGCTCTTCGAATTGGTACCTAAACCCTAGTTAGTTCCTGCCACCTCTTCTCCCGTAAATCCCATAGGAATCCTCCTGTATTCCAAACGGAAATGAGGGGCCGACTGCTGATCGCCCTGCGGTCACGAATAGCCAGCCTTCAATATCTTGTCTATAAGTCGGGTGAGGACTAGCTCTCTTAGGTTGAACCCTGGTTCGTGTTGAAGTGTAGCTACGTCCCGTAAGGTCACTTTACCCGAATACCTGACTTACATGGAACTACCCTCGACTTGATCCATCCCAATGATGGTAGGTAGGCAACTCTTTTCCGAGAGCGCGGTTGAGAAATCTTTTTTATTTAAACCCAGGGACTCTGTCCGCTTCCGTCGAATGGCTGCTAACCATTATTCTGGGTGGATCTTGCAACGATACCCTTAGCCCAGTCTTTATAGCCAAGACCCGGTGATAGATCTTTTTTAACTAATTCCACCAGGATATAATAAGGCTATAAGCAAACCATTGAGAACCTACCTTGCTAGAGTCACCCTACCCTTTTGCCCTACCTTTGAGTAGTCATCCCCAGGGATAGAGCATATAGAGCTGGTGCTTTTATAACCCTAGCTATAGTTGGGAAGGTTCTAGAGTCAATCAACGAAGCCAGAGCTTCAAGGCGATAGAGGAAGTCCCACGGGATATTTTCTTGAATCAGAAGAGAAAGAAGAAGGTTAGTCAGGTGAGACAGAAAAGAGAGCGAGAAAGGCTGGTTTAGACTAGCCGGTCTGAGGGGATTCGATTTCCTCCCGCTTCATTGGAGTCTAATAGACCTGCCATCCATCTGCCCCGGTAAACCACTCCTTTCGACTCTGAACCCCGTAGCTGCATCTCCGACTGGTGACCCCATCTCTCCTTCCTCCATCCACTGAAGAGGCAAGTAAGTACCTCGATTCAACTCCTTCTCCTACACCTCTACCTGGGGGACCCGAGTGGTGCCATTGATGCTGATGCCGAGCCAATGGGATCAATACCAAGCAACGACAGCTCGCGATCTTCATTCATTCTAGGGACTGGCATTGAAGCAAGGTTGCATGTCTTGGCTAGTCTCAGTTGGAGATGAGATTGCACGTGTTACAGGATTGACTGAGATTGAAGCAATTGGTCAAGGCAGTCTGAAAGTGGTTGACTCTGCAAACAAAAAGACTGCTTAGATAGAGAAAGGTTTGTTGAGCCAATCGTTATTTATATATGATGAGTGAATGCATGAAGAAGCGAGAGTGGATTGATAAAGTCCTGCCCAATATGGCTTCGCCTTGAGTGGACAGAGAAACCTGCATGCAGGTAGTCCCGCACAGCCGGTCACCAGGAGCTAAGATCTTCTCACTACCTTCATGCCAGCTAGACTAGTAGAATTGTTCAAGAAGTCAGATGCGGAACACATGCAAGAAAAGAGACAACCAGAGAGAAAGGCAAGGCAACTGTCAGCAAATCCAATAGAGAAAGCAAGCAGTGACAGCCGGAAGAAAAGGGAAGGTCCAATTAATTAATTAATTCGCTTCCAATCCCGTTCAGAAAGAGGACGTCAATGCCAGTTGTTTTCTTCTAGCAACCACTTCAAAAGGGCACTTGATCTTGACACTGGTCTTTCTTTTAAGACCAGGAAAAATGGCTAACCAAGATCAATCAAATAAAAACCCAGACGTGGACGGAAATCCTGCCCAGTTCCGATTAGGCCCTTAAAGCGCTTTACGGAAAGTCTGGAGGAAGATTCAGCTGTGGCACTCGCCCTTGCCATTGAGTCAGCGCTTTCAGTAAGAGTCAGGTGCCTAAGAAAGGTCATCTACTGCCGATGGAGTAAGCGCTAAGGAGCTTTGTACTTGCCCAAATCTACTGCTTGCAAAGGAATCGAACTGTTTACTTATCTTTCCAGGGCGAAGGATTGATGAGAAAACCTCGCCGGACCGAGGGATATGAGCAATTTGAGTTAAGGTTGAGTGGTGCTATCGACTCATCTGCTTTCCCACCGGTACCGGCCACCATTTCAATGATGTATATAAAGGACTTGACCAACTCTCCTGGTTCTGAATATGATCCAAGCTCTGATCAACCGGTACAGAGCCCGCCCAATAAGGCACTATCTGCTACCGGAGAGGAAGGCGAATACAAGTCTCTTTGTTCCCCCTCTTCTCTATCCGGCCCCACCTTTCTATTCGATCCAATTTCCACCATTTCTTCCGCTCCCCTCTAAGCTGCCAACTATCGGTCCAATGGTTCCCCAACCAATGGATCCAAGCCCGAGGTAAGCATCTGAACGAGAGGAAGGGTAATCATAGGAACCAAGAACGAGCGAATCTCCATCTCCATATTCGAGTCCATCGACAGAATCCACAGCTTCTTCCCCTGGCGATTCACCGAAGCAATCAAATGAACACCCATCTGCCTCTTCTCTATCTTTGTCTTCGATACCAGGGCTGGTGACGCCTCTTCTGATCCATCATCCAATGCAGTGGAAGCCCGGAAGTTCAAAGTCTCTACCTGGGGCAGCGGCGAGTGAAGCATCTAATTCGAGTTCTCCATTTGTGACCAATGAACCTCCATCTGACCCACCGGAAGAAGCTATTAAGCGGCATAGGCCCCCATAAGTAGCTCTATCTGACCCCACGAGGCGATTCCTTCCATCCGCAACTAATCTCCATCTCATTGATTGCCCAAGTTCCGGAAATTCGCTAATTCGGTGACCCTGGCCAATCAATTGAATCTCTTCCCGCGGACCCATAGGCTCCACCTGCATCTCCTGGGGATATCTCTTCAAATGGTCCCCTAGCCAGTCCCGGCTAAGCAGGTACAAAGCAGCAGAGCCCTTCACCTGGAGAAGCGGAACCTCCAGTGGAATCTCTTCCCAACTAACCATATCCATGTATTTCCATCCTTGCCAGCCAAGCGAATCGAACCCGGGAGCTCGAAAGGAGAACCTGGTGGCGCCCTTACTCATTTGTCTCCTTCCACCCATCACCGGAGCTCCGAGGGGAAGCATTCAAAGCCAGCGGAACTTCCGTCTATTCTTACCGGATCAAATCCCCTTCTTCCTCAGCCTAAAAGCAATCTATCTCCCCGGCTACAAATGGAACATCTAAGCCTTCCTCTCCTGACTCAAGGCAGGGACCTCCACCATCATCTATTTCTCCTGACAAAGCAGCCCAAGCAGAACTCCTTTCTTTCTTATAATAATATAAGCGATAATAATTCCTTAAATTGAATCCGCTCCCCGGCATCAGCAACGAATGAAGGCTCATTTGCAGCATCAAAACTAGTATTCTTTATCCGGGTTTACAAATGGTCGAGTGTCTCCTTAAGTGGGGCTCAACACTCGACTGAAGGGAACCGAAAGGCCCCTCTCCTTGAAGTCGAGTGGCTCCCTCTAAGCTTTCTCTTCCAAGCTCTCCTGATCTCGATATAGAATCCAAGGCATCAAGGCACGGGAGCAGAACATCTATTTATCTCATTGCCATGAAACCGGAAGGAGGAACCGCAAGTGAAGCATCTAAGCAAGGAAGCTCAAACCTGTGATGAGGGGTCCAAGTCATTCAACTGCAGCTACGAAGCCCATTCCGGATGGATATCTATTCCCAATGGAGGCCGAACTAATCTCCTTCAACCCCTCCTGGCTAAGCAGCATCGGAAGGAGGACCAACTAATCTCATTCTATGTCTCTCTTCCGGTCGGAGGGAAGCACCAAAGCCATCCACTCCACCTTCTCTCTCTCCGTCTCTAAATTCATCAAACCTCGGATCATCAAAGGGAAGCGGAGGTCTTTCTGTCATTGCCTTGGAACCGATGATTCCTCTGCCCCTTTACCTTAACCAATGAAGGTTATCCCTGGACCCAGAGACTCGAATTGGACGAAGCCACCTCTTCAAAGCAATCTCTCCTATCGCCCCAGAGGCATAAACCAATGGGTTTCTCGGGAGGGGCCATCTAATCGATTCAAATACGAGCCATTAAGGGAGGGCGGGCCAACTATTGATCCAATCCGAAGCCATCAGAAGTAAAGCGTCACTCCTCCGCAGGTCTCCGTTCCCGGGGCTCATAAGCTGATGATAAACGCCCATGTGTGGAACCCCAGGAACTGCTACTGAACATCCAGCTCTGTCTCCAGATCTTTCTTTCCCATCTCCAAGTCCTTATTCCGCTCCTAGCTAACGAGTGGTCTGCCAAGCCTGCCTCTAATGGCAACCAAACAACATTTCCCTAGCAACTCTATTTTCTTTGTTGTTTCCGCTTCCGCCTACGAGGTTGCTTGCGACGGTTGCTTTGCTTGCAATAAATACCCGCGAATGGTGAATATCTAGCTGCTTGACCCCGCCCAACGGAAAAAGAAGTGGAAGTGGACCTCTCACTCACATGTGTATACGTGGGTAAGATTTAGCTATGAATCCTGTCTACTCACCATGGCAGAGAACCAAGCATTTGATATCCCGCCGAACAGAACTGGGGTAGTCAAAGGAGGACGGTCTCATTCCGCCTCACTGATGGATCGAATCAAAATGATGGATAGTTCGCCTCTGCACCCACTGCTTGTTCGGATGCTTCTCCCACTGGAAAGGAGGAATGAACTGAGACTCGACTTGGAGTGGACCCATTCGGTGGGTCTAGGCAGCTACTTGGTTCCTTTAATGGATGATTTTGGAAGCACCTTTTCTTTCCTCTTTTTATACACGGCGTTGGAGCTTCCCCATTAGAGATCGTACCCGGCTCAAGGCTTTAAAGAAGAAAGCCCAGGCTCAAGGGCCCAACATCAAGCTGATGAGGCCTATCATGATCCTCCCTCCTAATCTTAAAGTCCATCATCTCCCGTTAACCCACGAATGGCCAATCTCATTTCACAAATGGGCCATTTATCCATTCAAATGGCCCAGATGGTCCAGATGACCCAGTCCATGACTCAATCAATGGCCCAGACTATAACCCAGGCAGTGGCCCAGGTGCTAGCCCCTTGGTCAAAGGGTCTGCTATCATCATGCTGGTGCTAATGTGATCTATCGACACTAGATGATCTTCCACAATTTCCTTCAAAACATAGTACTTTACGTCTATATGTTTCAACCTGCTAGACGACTTGTTGTTGTTGGAGAAGGCAAGGGCTGCTGAGTTATCACAGTAGATCTTCAGCGGTCTAGAGATAGTACCCATCACCTGAAGTCCTGTGATGAAGTTCCTCAGCCAAATAGCCTGGCATGTGGCCTCGTAGCAAGCAATATACTCAGCGTGTGTAGAGGAAGAAGCTTTCTCACTCTTCCACGAAATGGCGCCGCCGGCAAGCAGGAAGACGTATCCTGATGTCGATTTCCTGGTGTCCGGGCACCCAGCGTAATCGGAGTCCGAATATCCGACGATCTCCAGTATATCGGATCGCCGTTATGTGATCATTTAGTCTCTGGTCCCCTGAAGATACCTCATTACTTTGAAGGCAGGCTCCATGCCTGGGTTACTTTGGTATCTACCTAGTAAACCCACAGCATAGGCAATGTCCGGCCGTGTACACGTCTGGGCGTACATCAAGCTTCCAACAGCAGAAGCATATGGAATGCCCTTCATCTGATCCTTCTCTATATCGCTCCTCGGGCACTGCGAAGCACTGAGCCTGTCTCCATCTGCCTTCTTCTGCTACTGGGTTTGCTGTGCTGTATACCATACCTCTCTAATACTTTTTTGATTTAGGCCTTCTGAGATGAGGATACCTCTGGAGATGTCTTTGTGAATCTCAATGCCAATGACATATGAGGCTCACCCATATCCTTCATCTCAAAGTTCCTTATGAGGAATGCCTTCGTATCGTGCAACAGCCCCAGATCACTGCTAGCAAGCAGTATGTCGTCAACATATAGGACTAGAAAGAGAAACTTGCTCCCACTGACCTGTAGGTATATACACTGATCAACATCCTTAAACCCACAGGTCATTCTCACCTCATGGAATTTGAGGTACCACTGACGGGAAGACTCGTCCGTATATCGACTTCCTTAACCTGCACACTAAATGCTCGCTGCCCTCCTGCGAGAAGCCAAAAGGTTGGTCCATGTACACTTCCTCCTGTAGCTCCCCATTGAGGAAAGCCGTCTTCACATCCATCTGGTGAAGCTCTAAGTAAAAATGAGCCACCAAAGCCATGATTATCCTGAGTGAGTCCTTCTTATAAACCGGATAAAAGGTCCTCAGCCCTTCCATTTCCTTATCATGAAATTGTTTAGGGGCAACCTTCTCCAGAAGGAGCATGCCAAACTCATAGCACGTCAACACTCCTCTCTCCGGGAATGTTAACCAGAACTCGACTGGCAATGGATATATGCCCGAAGGGGCATGCATTAAAAGGTAATGACGTCGTAGACTCCATTATAGGTCATTCGGAAGAGCTCCGTATAGTTCTATTTTAGGGCGTAACGTTGCCCTCGACTGACCGAAAAAACGAGTTCCAGAGGCATCTTCCATTCATATCGATTTTGGTTTTTCTGCACCATATTTGGATCTGCCTCTTCTTCGATCCGGAATTCCCAGCAAATCCTTGACTCCTCGAATACAATGGAATTTCACACCTGGCAAATCTTTCACTCTACCTCCTCTTATTAAGACCATAGAATGTTCCTGCAAATTATGACCTTCGCCCGGAATGTAAGCAAATATATCATGTCGATTGCTCAACCGTACTTTGGCTATCTTACGTAGAGCTGAATTAGGTTTTTTCGGTGTTCTCGTTGAAACACGCAAGCATACTCCTTGCTTCTGGGGACATTGATCCAAAGCTCGAGTACGGTCCGTGCGCCGTTTTTCTTCTCTACCATGACGAATCAATTGATTTAATGTAGGCATCGCTCTTTCCTTTGTCCTTCCCCCCTTTGCCCTATCACTAGTGATTACTCCCAATCCAAAGCACCCCTTTTCCATTCATAGAGAAATCCAATCGTCAAAATCAATAAAAAGGCCATCATGGACCAAAATCCAAACAGATCAATCTTGTTGAGAGAGACTGCCCAAGGAAAGAAAAAGGTGACTTCCAGATCAAAGATAATAAATAAAATTGAAACAAGATAAAATCGTATATCGAAACGACTTCTGGCATCACCGAAAGGATCGAAACCACATTCGTAGGCCGACAATTTTTCTGGATAGGTCGAACTATTAGAAGAAAATAAAAAAGGAAGACCGAGTAAGATCAAAGAAACTAGCAGACTCATCACTAAATAGATAAAAATAGGTGCAAATTCTAACATCACCACAGCCCACTTTCTTCTCTCGCTCCTTGCTCGCGGAGCGGCATACCAGAAAAAAAAGAAAAAGATTGGAATCGATGACTGAAGCCTCTTTCTTAGGGCCTTTAAAGAGCCTGACTACAGTAGTGTCGTAAGTCCAACCCCGTAGGGTCAGACAGCCAACGTCTTCCAGCTCTCCATGACAGCCTTCTTGTACCGAGGATCTTCTTTTTCTGTTTTTGACCACGGTTGCCTAGCTCCTGGGTCCCACTCAGAATGGTTACTGGACAAGGACGGGGTTGGCTAGACCCCCACAACATTTACGCAATTCGGCCAGAGGTTGTGTGGACGAAGGCAACTAATGGTCGATCACTCGGTTTTCTGTCATGATGTATCTAATTGCGATTTTCATCCAACTATTGCTGCTAGACGAATATCAAGTGATAATAAATGTATTTCCTTCTTGCTGTTAGGAAGTCGCTTTCTTTCCTTCTTATGCTTGTAGTGGAATAAGGCTTCCTAGCTGCTTTTATTGTTTGTACGAGCTAGTAGTTTTACTTCCTCTCCTAGCAGCTAGCTGTAGTTGGAATAGCTATTGGACTAGCAGACGCAAAGAAGCAGACGAGAAGCAGCAACCATTGATCTTCCGTCTTCTCCTCTTCTCCTGTTCTTCTTGGTCGTAATCATTATAAATCTTATACCATGCATGGGCGATAGACCCATTGGCGTAATCCCCTTTCTACTTGGTTCATTATTTAATTCTGAACCCCCATGTGCTGGTTGAGAGGGGGGTCTAAAACCCCTCCATTTAGTGCTTAGTGGGCCCTCCCTGTTAGCTTGTCCTTGGCAAGGCAAGGTCACTCGCCTTATTTTTTTTTTGAGTTTTCTCTTTTCCTAGCGGTTGATCCCCTTTGTACCCCCGCCCTTTTGCTTTATTTAGGCTTCCAGAGAAGGGCTCAATTGGTAAGTCTATTTCCATTTCTTCAAGAGCAGGCGAAAGGAATTAAGGAGCCACGCATAGATATACGCCTAGTGTGTGTCCCGTGAGGTCTTGAGGATTCTTTCTCTTATTCTTACTTAGTTAGTCCTCTATTTCTTATTATTATTAATAGGAACTAGAGCCATGATTATTCCACTACACGGGCTGAGCTCCTACCAAGAGTTTATAGGACTTTACTTGAAAGAGGGGGCCTAGGAGTGGTATTACTTACCAATCTAATTTTTTCTGCCCTTTCATTGGGATTGGTTCTTGTTTGTATATCCTTATTCAGTATTCCGACTCACACCTTGTACCTGCTGCACAGCTCCAGTTTATGCGGGGGCCCTAAATCTTTAATCGTATATCAAGATTGGAAATCCGCCGAGGAGCTGGACCCTAGCTTAGGGCATATTCGGGGCTTCCAACGGGGGGAGGAATCGGACTCACTCGTGAAAACTTCCCTGTAATCCCCCGTAGAAAGCCAACCCGAACGAGTCAAGTCGGTTCCGCCAACGAGAAGTGCATTACCGGTCAAAGGCGCCAGGGAATATTACCATAGACGAACCCGACCACCCGGCCTTTCGTCCTCTCAAGCCGAGCCGTTGATTTAGCACGTCTCCCCATGCGTCTTTAGGGCGCTGTGTCAGAAGTGGGAGATTGAAAGCTGTCGCTACAAGTAGGCAGGCACCATCACTAAGTAGGTTTCCGGTGCATGTACATACCAACCGCTGAGGATATTACTCCGACGAAAGAAGGCCAACGAAGCGAACCACATCACTGAACCACTTTGCGCAACCTGCCGTTCAGATAATGACATGAGACGAGACGAGGCAGGGCACTGCTACCAAGACCAGAACGCTCTCCAGGAGCTCGGGCTCATAGCATGTCCGTCGCCTTCCCTTAGAGCGGTGCTTACTTACGGATGCTCACACGGAGAAAGTAAACTACCACTTCTCAGTCTACGTGGAGAACAGAGAAAGGGTCACCTTACTCCCCTACTCCAAACAGAGCTATGGGCTTCGGTACACACACGGCAGTCAGACTGACTCCAATGGAAGCTCCGGGTCAATGCTCCTACACAGAGAAAAGGACTACTACAATGACGTACATAGAGCAAGTACACCTTACTCTACTACAGAGATGGGGTTAATGGTAAACCTTACTCCTTCTCCAGAAAGACAGAGTGGTGGGAATACCTACTCCAGGAGAACAGAGTACTAATACACTTCTTCCTCTACAGTGGAGAACACAGACTCGGTTACATGGTCACACCTTACTCTACTACAGAGATGGTTACCATATCGTCTACTCCCAGAGACAAAGAAAGAACGTATACAAGACTCCTACTCACCAGAGCACACCAGTACGAACGGCATACCACAACTCTAACTGCGAATGTCTTAACAAAACAGAGATGAAGAGAGACATTCAAGCTAGTAGAATCTATCTATTGAATCAAGCTTCTTCCCTTTCATTTGATTATTCTTCCTCTGGTATGACTTATGGTGTCTTATTGACTTTTCATTAATTTCTTTAACTTGATTACATACATCATTTAGTTGAAAGAGGAAAGCGACTCCTTCCTAGATCCCGAATCCAATATGGGGATTGAAGTGGTTCGAACCGGAGTCTCTTACTCTAGAATCTTCAACCTTCACACACGCAACAGCTACTAAAAAAAAGCAACAGGGAACGAAACGAATCCCTTGAGAGCTATTTCAACTCAACCTGCACACTCCTGCTCACTCATCGATCGCCTACTGAGCCCCTGAAAAGCCAATCACTCACGGACCTTCAACTCAGTCAGGGAAAGTCGCTTTGGTGGTTCGAATCCACGTCGTTTTCACAAAAGTCGCCACTTAGAATAGCGTTGTATAATCGTCTTCTTTGCCGCTCTTCAAGTGACAGATTGGATTGAGAAAGCACGGACCGGGGCAGTGGGTGGGCTTTTTTCTAAGGAAAAAGTATGACCTTAATCTACTTTCTCGGGTATCTAGCTTACGGAAGACAAGGTCTTGACGTTCTATAGATGAACTAGCATAACAGACATGCTTGAATTTAGAAAGGCAAGACAACTCTGAATCACTCGTTGAATACAAAGACAAAGCAACTTTCGCCCTATCCTGACGGGAAGGGAACTTACGAAGAAGACTGACCTGTGCTCTTCCTGTAATCTGACCTTACTATAGCTTTCTTAAAGCTTTTGGCTTATTGATCTCCAACTGTATTTGTATTCGTATCTGGTAATTCTCTTTCTAGTGGATCAAGATATTCGAGGCTAATCCACTCTTCCTTGAAACTTGGAAATCGCCCTTTATTTAAACTTTTTTAACTTCTAAATGAGTTGCTTCTCGACTCGACTGACTCACACTCCTCTCCTATCTTTTTAAGAGCTGCCATGGGCATTTTTCTTTCCTTGGATGCTATAAGAATGGGCTGGCTCTTGCCCCATGAAAAAGGATGCAAATTGACAAATCCATTAAGAGTATCATTTGTCACTTCTCTTGATTTCCCACCCACCTACCTATCATCTATCAGTCTCCTGAAGCTCCCCCGCTTGGTAGCTAATCCCGCTCGTTGGTATCTGGGAGTCTAGATCTTAGCTTATCTTATACTCTCTATACTTCGCATTTCCTTGAGCCTTTCTACTTATAGACCTGGACTGCTATTTGTTTCATACCTGAGGCAAGCAAGTCAGGGATTCCTCGAGCTGCTATCTCGATACCGATCCTTGAAACCCTGAATGAAGGGCACTGCTTAGGTAAGGGTAAGAAAGAAGCGCTGATCCACTTATACTCGCTAGGGATTACTCTATCACACGCATCCTAGCTTATCTCACTTCTTCCTTGAAGGTCCCACGGACTGTTCGAATCCTTAGCCTGTCCTTGATTAGCTTCCTATCACCTACGCCTCCTCCCAGGAAGTCACTATTCTTTCCTTTCTCCTGGCTCCTGAAGCTTTTGCATTTTTCAAAGGCCTTCACTCGATCTTCATTCTACTATAAGAACTCAAACCTGAGTCCATTACTATCCTGGTCGAGTTCGTTTATTCGTTTTTTAATAACTCACACTTCGTACCTGAACATGAATAGGCAGCGCTCTTTTTTCCCGACGTAAGCCCAGGCTTGCTATCATCCAGTTGTGGCTTTTTCCCCTCTTAATTCTCAGGAGAGTGCTATAGCTTGTTCGCTAAATTCCTTCCCGATACCCCTTCATCACGTCTTGGGCAACCAAAACCCTAGCCTTGGAAAAAACATTCTCTCACTTCCCCGGACGAATTGATTTAATATCTTTTCAGGTTCAGTGAGGACAGTCCTCCTAGCAGCGGTTCCTTTTCATATCCCGCTTTGAAGCAACTACACTCGCTCGTTAGCCTGTCTGGCTCTCGACCTGCTTCAGTCTCTAAAAAACTCTGGCAGCTGGGACTATTGCATTCGCAATACTTCGTTCTGCTACCTTCCGATGTTGCTTAAACCGACAGCTAACCTTGCTTTTCTACCTTATCAGTAACAGCTATATTCGGAGACTTTACCTGAAGAAAACGGAGACCTAGAACTACTAGGATTCCTCGCTTCCAGCTTTCTAAAAGCTATTTTAGTTAGCCTAAAGTTGTATTTTTGAAAAAACCTTGGCAGGATCATAGCTATCCTCCCTCCTATCTTCTTGACTCCTTCTCATAAGGGCGGGCAGAGTCTCAAAGAGTGCTTCTAAGCTCCGGCCGGGAAGCTAGGTCAAGGCTATCTGGCAGAAAAGGATTCTAATGGCACAAAGCCGTTCTTCTCCCGTTTCCCCGATCTCCGCTGGCTGCTCGCAGGAATTTTGGAGCTTGATCCTTTCGATAGTCCCCTGGAAATAGAAATGGGCTAGAGCTCCCAGTCGTTTCTAAGGAATTTCTACCTTTTGGATCGAACTAGGAATCATACATTCGCTGAATGACTCGACAACCAGGTATTTCACTTACCTGCACATAAGCTTCCTATATTCTCTAGAACATCCCATCTCGTTTCATAGCGCCTGCTTCCCGAAAAGATAGACTTCCTATCAAATCTTTCACAGTCCCCAGAGAGATCCATCCGATGGTCTTTCACTCTCTCGCTTCGTCTTCCCAGCTATCCTTTACATGCAGGTAAGATCAGATCGAATGCTCATTCTGGCTTCTCATCTAGCTTCTCTCCCACTACTCAACCCTATTTCTTATTATTTCATTATTTTAGTATTTTAGATTGAACGGACAGCTTATGCTTCTAATAGATTCCTAGCTAGCTAAGATGCATCTACGAGAAGCTATTTTTTATGTAATATTACATTATATGAAAAAAGAGATCAAGTAGCGAGTAAACAAGATCGAATTATAGCTTGTTAAAGCTATAGGAAGAAGTGGGATCTCTCTAATATAGGCAAGCTAATAAGGACTAGCACGTTACCAATCAGGTAACAAGGTCTGTCTCTACTTTTTTCTTCGACCTGGAAGCGAGTAGAATGTTTCGATTTGAATTTGAGACTAAACACAGGGTCTGACCTAGACTCATATAGCCCGAGTACTTAGGCATAGTACCTTAACTCTTAAGATGCATGGCGTTGGTAGAACCCTCAACACCCTACCTTCACTTCATGTCTTCTAAAAGCTGTTATGGAAAGAGATCAATCAGATGACAAGGCCTACCGTGTCTCCAAGAAGATTGAAGTTCTCACTCAAGCTCAAGATTCTCAGTCTAGTCTTATACCACCTAAGCGGTTCAATGGAATGGGAATGAAAGGGGATCTTCTTCTTATGGAGATCTGGTAGTACAGTAGATGTCCTTCCATGGCTTGCGTACGGAAATAAAGGATGATTCAACCCTTTTATGATTCACTCTGTTCTCTCGAATGAAAACAAGTCTGAAGGGTTTCCCCTGATTCAGAAGAAGACAATTCTGATTCAAAGAGTCTTTGGCAAAGGAGTTTTTTCCCTCTGCTCTTCCTTTGGTTATATACCAAATCACCTACCTGTATCAGTTGATTCTCCTGATTCTTAGAAAGTGAGGCCTCGTACAGATTGCTTTCATAAAGCATTAATGTCCTTCTTTTCCTTCTTCCTTCCTTATTTGAGGATTCAGCCCTGGTTGATAGTTTGTTTCAGTTGAAGGGCAGAGAAGAGGATTGATGGACAGAGGGACATATATTATTATTATATAGATGCCCCAGAAGAGCAGGAGGAATCGGCTGCTTGAGAATCAACTGCTGGTGGAAGGTTTGAAGGAAGAATGCGCAGTTAGAAAGGTAACTATCATCTCAGATTCGAAGAGGGGAAGGGCCATTTCGCCTATTTCAACAGAATCCGATTCGAGAGCAGATAGAGCAACTGTCCAATCTCGCTCGGGTAAATGATGGGCTCTTAGTGGGCAATCCCCTGTTCTCTTTGCTGTTGCTTGAGAATCCGCAGAAGGGCTTAGACGAGACCTAGCATCTCTCAGCTCAGATTCGGCATATCCGGTCTTAGCAGCAAATCCTTCCTCCGAAGATGGACAGCATCCGCTCTTTGACACCCGTAATGGGCATGGTATCCCCATAGTCAAAGCAGAGAGAAAGAGAAGAGTTAGAACAAGAAGGATTAGTTAGCACTACCCCAGATCCATATGCATAGTAAAATAAGAGGGTAGACAGAGGTGCAACCTTATTGGCTTAAGCATCCGATTTTGTCCATGAGGAGGAAGAATACCGGGTTATCGAATCCCCTGCATGTGAGGGTGGTAGGCTTTATGCCAAAAAGAATCCCGAGGACAAAAGTAAATCAGAATAGGCTTTGAGGGAGAAGGAATCCCCAGCTATTGACTCAGCTACTATTGAATCCGATCCTAGGGCTTTAAAAGAAGAGTACGAGTTAGCAGGGCTGTCTCACCTTGGGCTTGTTGGCCTAGCTTTTGGCGGAATAACCGCAGTAACCTCCTTCACTTCATGCCTTTGATAGAACGGAGATGGGAATTAGGCTGCTGGTAGTACAACTAGGCTCTTTGCAAGATTCTCAGCATCTACGGGGAGAATGCCCCCTTTCTCCAATTGCAATTCCAGAGGGATATCCTTTTAGAAGCTCTCCTGGCATTAGCGGAATAAGAGCAGTGGGACTTGAGCTAGTGGGATAGATTAACTATTTGAATGTCCCTCTTCGATTTCGATGAGCAGAGGACATTAGCTTTAGCAGACCATTTGCGGCATATACTACTATTTCCATGAAGACGATAACTGAACACTTACTTTCTTAATAAACTGACACTAGGAATAGTCTCGAGAACCCCTAGTTGCCCGCTACGCCCCTTCTGCGACTTTCTTTCCTTGCTAGGTCCAATAGGCTCTTTGTCGGTCTTGATGCCGAGAGCTGGAGTTCATCCAATGCAGCCGTGATCTTATATACGATGATACCACCAGACGCGCATTCCTTGGGATCAGAAGGAAGACTATCCCTGTGCGTGCTACTGCTCTAAGGCTTTCCATAATGAATTTGATGGCATGCTTTCGACGTGCTGTGATGAGAGGTGCCTTAGCCTAACATATTAACATCCCGTCCTTTTGAGTTGTAAGCAATGTCCCTTCGCTTTGTGAAAGTGATTTTACTTTTCTCTTCAACATGGAATAAGATTCCATAACTGGGCAAAGGCCCTTTTCTGGGTATGGCCACAAGGTAGCGAGTCCAAAGCAAAGAGGCGGTAATGCTAATAAAGGAGCCTTCCTTACTCTAACAAGTAGGCGAGTAAACTACCATGCATTGCCTCATCGCAAAAAGTCTCTTTCCCGTGCTATCAAGATCAGGAGAGAGGCTTTGCGCAAGAAAGAATATATCGCCTAGTCTCACTCTTAAGTCGGAACTAGAGGCAATGAATATTGGAAGGAGTAATGGGCTTTTTTACCTGGAATTGAACTAGAACCAATCCATTGTCTTCGAATAGTCAAGGTATGCTTTTCCAAAGCCAGTGTTGAGATCAGCCTTCCGGGCCTTCCCTTCCTTAACAAGTAAGCAAGTAAACTACCTTGGTTTCTTCCAGGTTTTGAAATATCTGGTTCGAAAGGACCAGGCGAAGGAAGCTAAAAAGAAGCTAAAGAGGGTAGCGTCTCACTCCGATATACGTATTAACCCAGAAGCAAAGAAAGAGTACGCCAGTTTCAAATGGACACGAGCCTGGTCGAGATTCAACATACTATTTATTGTAAGCCCCAGCGCTTGAGGCGCTTACTCCTATCCCTTTCTTTTGAAAACAATTTAGTGTAGCAAGGATGGGACCAGACCGCGCCACCTCTCTAAACTACGGTATCGGGGTTGACAATCCACTGTGACCCCGCTTACTAGGAACGTGGGACTTTCCTGGGATCAGCCCGACATAGGCCACACTAGCAAAAGGGATTGAATTAAATCACTATTTCATGGAAGGGCAATTATGGTTTACGAAAGCTCGGAATCTGCGAACAATCTATTATCATATGTGGCTTCGGCTTCAACAAATCATACATCTGCTCGCAGGACCCTAGAATTATGGACATGTGACAATGATGGCGAGGGGGAAGCAGAAGGATACCAAATGGGTGTGTGGCCCCTTTCGGGGAGGGAAAGCGTTTAGGACAATTAATGGATTCACCCCTTTTGTTTTGTATGTTTCAATCTTTCATATGTCTACTCGTCGTGGAAGCCTATCTGGATTTCAATCTGGACTTGATGCCGACTGCTAAGATTACTACGGTGGTTAAAAAGACCTTGACTTAGGCTTCACTTCAGCACCTGCTTGGGCTTTCTCTTATTCTTCATAGTTTTAGGATTCGGTATAGCCTCCCTCGGAATAGTATTCCTTTCTTTTTGTAGACATGGAAATCTTTTAGCGGTTCTGCTATGACTTTTGAAAAGAAGAATAAGATAAGGTAGTTTACTTGCATATATATATTATATATAAGCAAGTAAACTACCTTATCCTTAGCAGTAGGAATTGGATATAGAACCGATAGGAGTAGGAGCATTCGTTAACAGAGATGGATTGGCTTCGGTTTCTTTTTTGATTCTGGGAATGCTTGAAAAAGCTCTGATTCCAATAAGCTCTTGACCACTCTCAGAGGTAGCTGGGAACAAAAGGAATAAGCGCTCAAAGCTAAGATCAGCTGCTATTGGACTTCTTTCCTTGGCGAGAAGGGATCGTCTCACACCTGGCAATCTCCGAAAAGGATTAACAGGGAAAGCAGCCTTGTTGATTAAAGTAAAGGACCAGGGGTCTAGCGCTTTTGTTTTGTGGGAATACCCTTTAATATGGATATCAATTACTAAAGTCTCTTCCCACGGGCTAGGCCCGAAAGAAAGAGAGTTAGATCCGAGAGTGAATTAGAGACATTATTTTACAGATGAAAGAAAAGAGAGTGAAGTCACTTGTTTAAGTCAAGCAATCGTAGAGACCGAGGAGAGTTTGCAGTGGAAATTAGCCCTCGTAAGGCCTCTTAAAGGCAGAACCAAAGAGAGTAGTGAGAGGAGAGGAGTTCAAACCCGACTCAAGGCCTAGTAGATCTATTTCTGCTACCTTACTGACTTTCCTGGGCAGATGCTCCACTGATTGATTCGACCCCTTATATAGTAAGCGAAAAAGAAGAGCGTACGGATGGTAGCAGGGGCCGGGGAAATAGCGCTAATTTCATTGCAGGTTTGATTCCCACGGTTCCCGTGCCTGTGGTTTTTCTTGTTTCTCACTCTTCATCGGATTGGGCGGCCCTTGATCCTAACCCTCGGAAGGCGCTTCGGCCAGGAGAGGAATAGCTGCTTCTTTGCTTGCAGGGAACCCCCCACTTTCATGAAATATTCAATGATCTTTCCCCTCTTAATTAAAGACTCGAAGTCCCAATATTATCCCATCAAGATCTTACTGGCCAACAGGTTGTTCGTCGTCTTGAGGATCATGTCGATCTGGTCACTTTCTATCACTGGTTGGAGGCTTTGGCCCTGAATCTCCCCACATAAGTGGTAAACGACTCCAAATTTGATGCATAATCTATTTCTCGTGGCGGGGCGACATCGATATTGTAACAAAATTGCTTGATGAACAGATCGGCCATCCTATTATTCCCTCTATGCCTAAGCCTACCTACAGAGCTGACCGAAGGGACTAAACAGATTCTATTCTTAATCAATCGGTCGCTCCCTTACACTTCCTGCTTACCGGTCCTTACCAAACTCCCTACCAATGGTTTTGATTAGACGGCCCCATATCTCTTTCTGCGGATTCCCTACCTGCTTGTGGAAGTGGTCGGGCTACCAGGTGGATGCTCAAACTCTTTCTTCTCAACTGTGTTCTTTTACACAGAATAACTACCCACTGGATAGAAAAGCACTCACTGATATCTAACCCCAAATTCCTAAGGGGAAGGTAGACGCGAGTATGCGACAGGAGTCTAAAAATAAAATAAGTTTTTCCAGAACCCGCAGGAGAGTAGGATACATTAGACTCGGGCAGGCGAAATCCATTCGGTCAAGCAAGATAGGACTCGCGTCCACTCTGAACCTATGGGTCTAACCGGCCCGAGCCTAAGACTCCCTTACCGAGAGAGAGAGAGTGACTTTCTAAACTCTCCCACGCCCCTCATAGCGCTCCGCGACTAGGGCACAGTCTACCTCTAGACTGACCCCTAGCTTACACGTAATCCATACAGTCCCTGCACTGCCAATCTCTGAGGCAGACAGACTACAGGTATCAGTCGTTTCATAAAGATAAGTACTCGTTGAGATTGAATCTCAACCGCCGAGTCGCGCACGCGCGCTAGTATTTCGTTTTTCAGCGCTTCTTTGAAGCCGTAGCGCGCTAGCGCGCGGGACTTTTGAAGCAGTCTAGTAAAGGTGAAACGTCTTTAGTGTTTTTAATACCTCTCTTCCTTCTCCCTTCCGTTAAGGGTCAAAGAATAACGATATAAGCAGCTATTAGGCCCGGTTAGGTACTTCGTTCCTAGCTTTCCTAGACGCTTGTGCCAAACACGGAAGTCTTCTTTAGAGGTTGAAGGATGAGGAACGGATGTAGAAGCTGCATTGCCCAAAACTTGACCAGTATCAAAAAAGTAAATTCCTTCTCGTTCACGAGCCAATTGTCATACCGGTCTTTAGCAAGATCACTCGCTTCGGATGTGCAGGGACGGTTCCTACTTTGAGCTGACGCCTTTGGTTTGTTAAATTTCTGTTGATAGAAGGTAGGGGTAGGCGCGCGGATACAGTCCTGTTCAGTTTGCGGACAGCTATGCCAAAATGAGGCAGTTGTGGATGCGCTTTACTTCTTTCTGAGTATCCCAGTGCAGCTGTCTTGTTCACGCTATGGATCTTATATGGAGAAGGGAAAGCTAGCTCTTGAAAGCAGTGCGAGTTAGGCCCGAATCCAATCCCTGAGATTGGAATGAGATATCGCACTTCAAATCAATATTTTCTTTGTGTTCAGTACTGGTGGGCACATAGGGTATTGAAGTATGAAAGTCTGGGTCTCCCGCCCGTGCCCGTGTTAGCTCTTCTTCTTCTGCTAAGGGTCATCCGTAGCTTCTTTCTACTGTCTCTCCTACCTACCACGAGAAAAGAAGTTGAAGCAACGAATCCTTTCTTTTTATTTTAACCAAATTCCTTAACAAGTAAGCAAGTAAACTACCTTGCCAGGTGGGACAAGAAAATGCCCTTCCTTTCTGATCGAATCCAATCAATAAATGAAATTTGTTATCACGCAGTGCAACAGGCAAGAAATGAAATCGAAGAATTGTATGCCCACCGCGCCCTCTCTTTCAGTTGAGCTGATCGCCTCGCTTCGCTAGTTAGAGTTGTGCTCTTCCTGAGCGGATTGCGTGCGCCTAGAGCTGTGTTGACGGAGCTACTTCTTGCTGTGTGCCTGGTGCCCAAAGCTCCGACTATTACTGACTTATCGGTTGATAGGATAGCAGGAAATTGTTCTGCTCCGGAAAGTAGAAAGTAGGAGGTTGGGAAGGTAGTTTACTTGCTTATATATTATATATGGGAGTTTACTTGCTTATATATAAGGAAAGAGAACTAACATCCGTTTCCGGATTCTTTCTCTTACACAAGATGCGATGGATTGAACCTTCGGCAACCTAAAACAGAATTCACAACTGGTTGACTTTCCGGAGTTGATTCCTTAGCTCAGACCTGCGGACCACCTTCTCTTTTATGGTGACGCTAGCACACAAGTCATCACACTCCGCAAAACAAACGCACAATATCACTTACCAAACCCCACCAGGCCCATAAACAGGCCCATACCCTTCCTTATACTGCTACATCCACGGGAACCATCAAAAGAAAAGGCACTATTGATTTGATTCTATACGGGGTTAACGATGAACCAACTAATCCATCAGCCCAGGCCACGTCGGTCGTGCCTCACAAAGATAGCCTAGAAGAGATGCCTTTGCCCCTTTTAGCTACGAGTGCTGCCCCCTAACGAGTGCTTTCTTTTGTTTTGCTTGTACTTTTGAATAGGGGAAGGTCTCGTACTATACTCTCAATTTTGATACGATGGAAAAGAGCACTTAGCTAGTAGCCTGGGACTCCACCACGTGAATCCCTAATCCCTTGAAAGGAAAGGATAAGTATCTTTCAAAGCAGCGGTCTATTAATGTGAATATGAATAGTGATTTGTCCGAGTATATACTACTACACTACAGGTCTTTCTTCAAGTGATCGATCAGAGTGTTTCGAAAACCTACTAAAGGTGCGTGGCCGATAAAACCAACTATTAGCGTAAGAAAATCTTTCTACCGTGGCCCTACCTAATCCCCCCTCTGTTTTGTTTGTTGTGACGCCTTTGACAGGCCCTGCTCTGAATCATATACTTGTGAGCTCGAAATAAGACGTAAAGCATGGATCACCAACAAAATTTGCTCTTTACTTGAGACGTGGCACAATGGATCACCGTACAGCAGGTTCAATCGCCTTTTTCAGCTTGGTAAGAGACGGACAAAGAAAAGAGAGTGCTCCACCTGTAGCGACATCGGAGTCAGTTTCCCCGTCTTATTGTCCTCTCACATATGAACTGAGAGGGGGGTCAAAGGTCTCAGGTGTCCATCCATACCATAAGTGCAGATGTAAAAGCAAGCAGTTATTAAATCATCTCATTATTTCCCAGGCTTGTTGCCGTTGAGTTAGGTCTCATTATGGGTTAATTGAATCAGACTCCTATTCAATTTACCTATCATAATAGGGTATTTTGTACTATAAATGGGCAAGCACGAAAACTGGCATGACGATTATGTAGTGCAGGTTAAAAGCAATCGTCAGTTTAGGTTGGGGGCCATTAATAATAGCAAAGCCCCTAGGGCAAACGGCTAGTCACGAAAAGTCTGGGCGTTTAGTCATCAGAGGCGAGCTAGTTGTTAAGGTCGACGAGCCGGTCCTATTTAGAATTAGAACAAGATGAGGAAGCTGGTGAGTGATGAGGCTTGGCTTCTTTATTGATAACTTCCCCTCCTGGGGGCAAAACCACTATTAGGTAGGTCGTCTAGGTCCCACCTGTCTAATCTCGGTCACTTTCCAGATCGGAGTAAGAACCTGATACATTGGCAGAACCAAAATACGTACCTAGGATCTCTTATAATAAAAGTCATGTCTTCTGCACCCGCTATTGATTATAGCCCTTTTGAAAGCAGCTTACCGACTTGTGCTTGCCTCGTCTCCTATCTCGCGAAAGGTTTAGTTTCAAGGTCGCTCTAACTCAACTCATAAATA